GACTCTGATCGTTAGTGTGTCTCAATCGCCGAAAAGACAATACCAAACCTTTCATTTTGTTGAAAGGTTTGGTACTCTTCTTTCTGATTGATGCTGCTCCACCAATCAATATTGTCCTATCCACACTATATTATATTGGTCTAAGTTCATAATAAGTTCGTAACAGTAACATACATTGGATGCGTATAACATAATATATTTGTTTTAAGTTCAATACGTTCTATAATACGAGCATATCATATAAAGAATATGAGTATCAACTCAAAATTGGTATTGGTCGGAACCAAATCCTATTCTCTCCCATTCAATCCATGTCAAGTACATTTGACAGAGGTATACGGCTGAACAACTTTTGTTCGAGAGTTGGTTCCAAGTTGGTTATCGATCTTGCAACACTCTCATTTTCTGTCAGAGGTTGCCAACCAACATTCAAATGTTAGTTCGTCGTCGGAACTTATAAATTATATTATTCTTGGAAGGAATGACCGTAGATAGGGACTTTCAATTGGTTCTTCTGGGGCGGACGTAGCCAAGTGGATCAAGGCAGTGGATTGTGAATCCACCACGCGCGGGTTCAATCCCCGTCGTTCGCCCATAAAGAAACGGACTGGATCCAATTCTTTGTCATTTTCGATTTCAAATGAACAATAAGTATTTCTATCTATTGAGATAGAATCAATTGAATTCTTAGTGGTTGACGCAAGCTCTTCTTTATGCCAATATTATATTGATATGTCATTCTATTCATGATCACCCAAAATCTATAAATGAGATCTTTTTCGATACTCTATTTCAATAGATCCAATATGGTTTCGTTTCAGATTGATTGGTAGAGAACAAATAGATGTATAGATCTATGTACCTATAAAAATCAACACCTATATTCTATCACAACGCCTATACTCTATCGATGAATCTATTTAAGGATAGAGATCTATCAAAAACTATTTCATTATTGTAATGTAATTATTGTAAAAAAGGAATGAAACGACAAAAATTGAAATCCTGGATATTGAAATTGGAGGAGATACGAAGCTTTCAATGTTTATTAAATTCATGGACCGAATTGAATTTGGTGAGATTGTTCACTAAAATAGTTTCCCATCGAGAACGTCTTATTAAGCTCTTTGACTCTCGAATTCTTAGTACGTTGCTTTTGCGCGATCTACGTGGTTCAAGAAGCAATCAATCTTTGACAATCAAAGGCGTAGTACTACTTACATTACCAGTCCTTGTATATCACGTGAATAATAAAAGTATGATTGAAAGAAAGAAGTTCTATTCGATGAAACTGTTTCCTATGCCTATAAACTATGTTGAACCTAGAAATGAAACATCGGAAGAAGATTTCGAGTCTTTCAATAAAAATTTGTTGATCTTTCCGCATCTTTCTCTGTCTTTCCCAAAAGGGAGAAAGATCTATCAAAGTCACTTGATAAATTTGAAAGAGGATGCTTGGGTTCCCTCAAAAAGAAGAGTGTGTGTCATGCCTGCGTATAATCAAATTGATTCTTGGGGTTCACGATGGTGGAAGAATTGGATCATAGAAGAGATTCTTCCTAGTTGGAAGATCCCTCAGGAATCAATAGCTAAAATTGAGATGTCATTGAAAGAGAGGGATGTGGGATATCTAAAGGGGTTTTTTGAATTCTATATTGATGATCTGATCCGCAAAGACTATGATTGGGAATATCATTTCGATCGTGTTTTTATGAAAAATAAGCAGGACACGATCGACTTGAGCTCGAAGCAGCAAGCCGAAATATTTGGTAATAATCTAATTTGTTATCTCATGTCCGCTTTTTGTGAAAAAATGCTATTCGAAGTGGAGGGCCCATTCAAGCAGCATAAATCAAAGTCAGCTATTGAATCGAATAATATTGAGCATTTCTCCCATCCTCGATTATCCTATCAAGAGAGATTCAAATGGGGACCACGCTGGTGGAAAAAGAAGATGTTTCAGATCTGGAATAGTTGGGGTGAATCTGATCAAATTCTTGCAGAATCTTCCATTCTCTTGAAAGAGAAAGGGTATCTCTCTTTCCAAAATTATGCTGAATTTTATATATGGCAATTCTATAAAGATTCTTTTGTTAGTTGGGAGAAAGATCAGCAGAAATTGGATCTTTCGAAGGACATCTTAAAAGATAAATTCATTCAGTTGAATGATGCGAACAATGATCAGCTTTTTAGCAAGGTACAGAATCTCTTGTCGGATATTCTATACGATTTCTCAGAATCTATTTTCATCAAAGTCAATCATTCTAGCCAATTGAAAAGATCTTATAATCGATCCATAGATCATTTTGATCCCATTAGTGAAAATTCAGAATATGACACGAACATAAGCAAAAAGGATGAGAGAATCTCAGAGAATCAGAGACCGATAACTTGGGAGACTCATTCGGAGAAGGATGAGAAAGATATCGATTCGAAGATAGATTCGGCTCTCAATTTCACTGAAAATGAGTATTGGGAGCTTGAAAAAGATCTTTATGAACGGATTTTCACAAATGGATATATAAATAAAACGGAGATCGAGCAACTAAAAGAAAGATCAATTCTTTGGGATCCTTCTTCTATTCGAATAGAAAGAACAAAAATAGAATCAGATTTGCCCTCAAGGCGTCTCTCAGAAGATTCTCCGATCTCTTGGACGAAAGAACTATTTACGGAAGATAAGAAGTCTATAACAGATAATTTGTTTCCAAAGGAAAGGAAAAGATTCATCGAGAATTTCACAAAATCAATTCGTTCTTCTTTTTTTGACATATTGTCAATAGATGAACCGTGTATGGGTTCTAGTGCTACTAAGAAGCCTATTGAAAATTTTCAATTATTGAGAAGGCAACAAGATGTTTTTTTCAGATATTTCAGGGGATCAGAAAAGAATGGGATAGTTGATCCGTGGAAGATAAGAACATATTTTCAAAATCCTTCCTCAAATTGTGCTATTTCATTAGATCCCGGATTTCATATGATTAGAAAAGATCAGAGGGATATAAACAGATTAAATCGTATTCTCTTTATGAACCGGAGTTTGTCTCGGGATCGATTTTCTTCATTCTGTGATCAAGACAAAGAACAATACATATTACACAGCAATTTCCGATTGAAAAAAAGAGTTCTAAAAATAACAGAGAAATTCGCTCTATCAATAACTAAGCCTAATCAGGTTTATGATAATACATTTGCCCCTGATATTGATTATCACGTGAATCAATTCTATGAGCTGAACAAGAATATATTATTGAATCAGATCTTCAACCACAAGAAGAAATTGAAGAATCAATCTTTATTGATCCTACTCAATATTACTGATAAAGAGAATGAATATTTAGATCGAATAATCGAAAAAGAATTGATCCAAATCTATTCCAAAAAGAGTTCAGAAATAGGAACCCCTCTTAACAATTACAGAACTGAAACTTCAAATTGGTACAAATTGATTCGACATAAGATTCACAGGCATTTGGAAAATGCATTCAATAAATTCTATTCTATGAACGGGTCCAGTCGCAATTTAAAGGATCAAATTCGAACAAATTGGATAGAAAATGAAAGTTTGAATAATGTAACGAAAGATACAATTAACCGACATCCATCAAATTGGAGAAAAGGTCAAAAAGAATGGTTTGATCATTCTATTCTTCGAACTGAGAAATGTATCAATCGGAATTTGAATGTGTACAAATGGTCCAATCAGACCGAATACTTGAAGAAATGTTCGAAACATCTTGTTTCTAAACAAAACGATTTGAAAAGAGTGTTCGATCCGATTGAATCATGCACTAATAGAGATTCAATTGGTTGGTCTGGAAGTCCCAACAAAAAATATTATTCTAAGTTTTCTTTTATTTCTGAAAATACTGTGAAGATCTTTATTTCTAAGTTTGATATTTCCATTTCTCATTCGGATATTCTCATTCCCAAGGTTCTCATTGATAGGTTGAAAAGTATGAATGATCAACTATTCAATAAGTTGTTCAAATCAATTGGTGTTCAAATCGTTCATTTAAAAACATTCAAACCCTTTCTTTTGTATGACCATAATCTTTCACAAAGATCGAAATTCTTGATCGACGAAAGAACAGTAGCACAATCTTTCTATCATGAGATACCGGTGAATCGATTTATTATTGATTTATTCGATAATGAAAAGAATTGCATGGAATTGTTCGATAACACTGATTTTTCGACGATATCCAACGATCGAGACAACTGGTTGAATCCCGTAAAACTATCTAATAAAAGCTCATCGAGAGCTTCTTTTTACAAAGCAAATACACTACAATTCTTCGATTATTCACATCATCCTCGGTTCAATTATAAGAAAAGATTACCTTCTTATATGGAAAGGATTCATACAAAAGATCATAATCTTACATATGGACAATTATTCAATATCTCGCCCATCCACAGCAATCTGTTTTCTTTGCCCATTAGTGAGATAAGGCCTGTTCACTTGGATAAAGATACTATTTCACTTATAAAGTCACAAGTATCTAACATATTCTTACCTAAAGATTTGCAACAAAGCGGTAACCAAACGCTTGTATCAATCTATGACTTGTACAAATCTTTCGATTTACTAACTCGATTGAATCCATTTGTTCATGACAAAATAGATATTTCCTCGATCGAAGAGATTTCTACAACGCCTTTAACGAGAGAACGAATAGTCAATTTCGAAAAAACTTATTGCCAGCCCTTATTAAATAGATCCGATTTAGAAGAAAACAACTTCGATCAGTACCTTAAAAGGGGTTTCAGCTCAAACATGGGTCTTATTCAAACTCAATCTTATCAAGATGATTTACTATCCGAAATCTTTATAAAAAGAAAAGAGAATAACCAGGAAATGCTTCATCGGATTCGAGATTGGTTTGTAAAATCTAGTTCAACGGAAGGTTCAAAAAACAGAATTGAGAACAAAGCCATAGATAAGAGAAGCACCCTTTTGAATTTCTCTAAAGAGGAACGGAATCTCTTCTCATTTTGTTCACCGCGTTTCAATGAACGTGCTAAGAAACAAGAGATGTATAGGATCTCTCAAATAGAGAGTCTTTTTAAAAAATGGGATCTGTTCCGAACATATACGCCATGGTTCTTGACTTCTGCATGGTGGAAATATCTTGAGAATCTACTTCTAGAGACTTTTCCGGAGATATTGCTAAATAGCAGTGATCAACTTGTATCTATTTTGCATGATATTATGCATAAATCGAATCTATCGTGGGCAATTTCTCATCAATTATGGGCACTTCTACAATGTAATTTGAGAACCAATATTTTGGATAAGCTTTTTTATTTATGGAATCTTTGTTCATTCAAGGAAATGATTAATCAAAAGAATGAGTCATCAGTTCTATTTATATGGGCACATCTGAGATTACTGAATGCTCGGGAGTTTGAATATTCGATCCTTATCCTTTTTTTCGTCCTTGGATATTTCGTTCTTCGATATTCTTTCGTTGTTTCCTCAGCCCTTATTGAGTTACAGATACACCTTGAACGCATCAAAGATTTAATGGATCCGTCATACGCGATCGAGTTGCAAAAGCTGATGGATCATCCTTTGCCTGGTCTGCTTTTCTCCATGGATATAAGGGACATATCCATCTATTTTCTGGACGAATTGATCTATTCTATGAGGAATAGAAAGCTTTATTCACCTATAAGAAGAGAGTTGAACAGATCGTGCTTCAGCATGGATATCTCTGGAAAAGAGAGAGAATTACTAGTTCAGTTTTTAATAACACAAAAAAACATCTCTCAATTTGGATCGAATTTGACTCACAGTCATAATTTATTCAAGAATGAATTTGATTATCAAATCACTGAACAGCCGGGACTTATTTACTTGATCTATTTAGCCGACACTTATCAGAAAGATCTAATGAATCACGAGTTCGATCAATCTCGTTTAGCAGAAAGATGGGTCTTCCTCGCTTTTTGTCGGAAGATTACCTCTTCACAAATCTCTAGGGGTTTGAACCTCACATTTCATGGAAAACCTTTCTCACTCCACTTAGGGTCATCCCTTTCCAAAGGGATTTTACTGATAGGTCCTACGGAAACCGGACGATCCTATTTGGTCAAGGGTCTAGCAGCAGATTCTTATGTTCCTCTAATAAGAATATCTCTAAACAAGTTCCTGTATGACAAAGGTGAATATTCTAATTTCCTCGATATACGAAGTATGAATAATGTGGTGCAAAAAATGCACCAATTCAACCTCACCTTCGAATTGGCAAAAAGAATGTCTCCTTGCATAATATGGATTCCAAACATTCATGAACTGAATGTCAATTACTTAACTCACTTTTTCCTTGGCTTATTAGTGAACCATCTCTCTAGAGATGATGAGAAAGATTCTACTAGAAATATTCTTGTTATTGCTTCGACTCATATTCCTAAAAAAGTGGATCCAGCTCCAATAGCTCCAAATCGATTAGATAGGTCAATCAATATTCGAATGCTTCCTATCCCACAACGACAAAAGGAATTTCCTATTCTTTTACGTAGCAAAGGGTTTGACTCGGAAAAAGGGTTGTCTTGTCCCAATGAATTTGGATCTAGAACCATAGGTTCCAATGCACGGGATCTAGCAGCACTTGCCAATGAGGCCTTATCAATTGGTATTACCCAAAAGAAATCAGTTATAGACACTGATACAATTAGGTTGGCTCTTTATAGACAAACTTGGGGTTTGCAATCTATGGATAATCAGGTTGGATCCGGTCAAAATTACGAAATACTTCCCTATAAGGTGGGGAAGGCTGTTATACAAAATACACTTAGAAGGAATTCTTCTATGAATCCTCTATCTATTAATAATGAATTATGGAAGAAAAGGTTTTATTATTTGTCCAAATGGTATTTAGAACCTTCTATTGCTGGAACAACTATGAAGGAATTGACTATACTCCCCCATATTTTGGGTTGCTTGGCCGGATCCGCAGCTCGAGATTCCTGGTTTATATCGGAACAAAATAGAGAGAATTGGATTCCTCTCGATAGATTCGCTGAGCATGATTTCGATTTAGCTTCTGGTCTTTTAGAAAGTCTTCTGGTGGAGTTTCCATGGTTAGGGATATGCCGGGGTAAGTCTGATAAGAATCAAATCACATTTGCTCCTCAGTCCGAAACGAGAAATCATCTCAATATGATGCGAAAAGGGGTTTCTTCTATGGTCAATAAAATGTTTATATATAAAGAATATGGATTGAAGTTTCAACAAGAAACTCCCGACGCAAGACAAATGGATGAAAAATTAGTCAATAACATAGTTTGGGCTCCTAGGATCTGGCGTCTTAGTTTTCTTCGCAGTAATCTATTTGATCGTACAAAAAGACCCAATGAATTGGGATTTTCGTATCAGTTCGGATTGTTTCAAGAGGAGCAGATCAGTTATTGTAAAAGGGTTAGAGAGAATTTAGGGTCTCTCCAAAAAGGACCGCATAAAAAAGGGTTTTATGTTCATGAGAGAAATCATTCTAACGCAAGACAAAAGAATCTACAGCATATACAGTCTCAATTGGAAGATATATCATTACAAGAGCGGTTTGAAATGTTAGGAGTATTTCAATTTTCTATACAATATCAAATGCGATCTAAATCCTCTAAGAAACCTATGTTCTTTCTAGGAAGACGATTCCTTTGGGATCCCACAGGTTTCCTATTTCAAGATCAGCACCTTGTGTTTTCACGTCGGGAATTTTTTGCAAATGAAGAAATGCTGAAAAGGCTTTATATTACTTACGGTTCAATAAGAAGACAAGAAAAGCATCTCTTCCCTAAAAAAAGTATCCAAGGTGCTTTTCGTAGATATAATTCAAAATTCATGACCAATTCGGCCATGAATTCGTGGAAACAATTGCCTCTTGCAGAAAAGGAGCATATCGAGGCTTTCAAACGCATTCAAGCAATTGGTATCCGATTGAAACGTATACAGCCATATACTCCTACATTTCTATATCAACGTTGGTTGATTGAAAATCCGCAAGAAAAGGTTGATCGCTTCGAATTGTTAATTCATCGCCAAAGATGGCTTGAAACCAATAGTTCATTATCGAATGAATCTTTTCTTTATAATACTCTATCCGAGAGTTATCAATATTTATCAAATCTGTTCCTATCTAACAGAATGTTATTGAATCAAATGACAAGGACATTGTTGAAAAATAGATGGCTTTTTCCGAAGGAAATTGAACACTTAATTCATACAACAAAAGATAGATTTCACATATCCATTTTAGCCGGAAGAATCTGTCATCATCGATGAAAGAGCAATGAAATGAAGTAGAACGAAATTGACCGGGTAGTGGGGTCGTGGAAACAAATGAGAAGTTCCACATCTGCTTCGATTTCAGATACTATTCGAAAATGAGTCCTTTCTCAGTCTTGTCCAAGAATGGAAAGTATGTCAGAAGAAGAAAAAAGAAGAACAAAGAGTTGATAGATCTTTAATTTGAAGATATATTCCTTATTCCGAGATCTCGACCGTGTAAGAGTGAGCATAGCAAGGAATATGAGCCAAGTCAATTTTCTTGAACCTAATGAGATATTCTCTGCTATGCTTACCCCTTATTTCTTCGATTTTGGTTCCGGTACTCTTCTTTTTTTTATTACACTTCCCATTCGGAAGAAAGGATCCCTTATTTGCCCATAGAGTCATAGGATTCAACATTGGTATAGTTGTTGAGGTTCGATCGCAACTCCCAGATCTTGCAAGACTTTAAGAGGGGTATATAGATTCTTCTCAATCTATGTCCTTAATTACATATACCTCATAATTAGTAATAAGCAAGCTTCATACATTCTTTAATGGGCATAGAAATAAATAGAAACATTCCACCTGAGATTCGGTCTTTTTCCTTTTTTGATCCAATTTCTCCCATATGTCCCTTTTTGGAGTGTACTCCATCTGTTGGGTCACGGGGGGGCATTTCCCCAGAAGTTTCTATCGATCTACCCGCATTTGTGTGATTCCTGCTGAGGTATCTACTCGGGGGATGGGTGCAGGGCGGACCATTTTGGAATGGACTCCCCCATTCATTAGATAGAGAAGATCGCCAAGATCTTGTGATCCACTGTCGAGCCTATTCCAACAGCTTGAACTCAAATCGTATATAGGGAATCGTCGGAATACTTCGTATCAACGGATATCGAAGAAATCGATCTCGGTACATTGAGAGAATCAATTAGATCCGATATTTGTTATTGAATTGCTCATTCAATAAGCATTCTCAATATTATGCCTTGAAGAGGACTCGAACCTCCACGCTCTTTAGCACGAGATTTTGAGTCTCGTGTGTCTACCATTCCACCATCAAGGCATCCCGAAAGTGAATCATATTCCATGAATATGAAATCTATGTTACGATCATCTATCATTATATATGGAATGTAGAATCTATGACAAAGATAGGGTATTGGAGTATTTATATCGATCGGTTATATAGGTCCAAGTCTAATATATCATCAAATTCTTTCGATTTTCATTATCCGAAGGATATTTCATATGCATCAAAAATATGTACGATCGAACATCTTTTTTTTTTTTCGATTCAATAGAAGCCTAGAGAAGCGAATATGGTACCCAAATAACGATATGTCAAAAGCAGGTTCGATCATATGTACGCATATATCGATTCCTAAATGGGATGGAACGACGTAGATATCTATTTACACGCGTTCGAATGACCCTTTCCCATAATGAAAACGTACACAGCCCTATTAATAACCCTATTCTAGTCTATAATGAACTTCTAATTCGATGATCAAGTTGATCTCATAATTAGAAGTTCATCTCAGGATCTCGGCCTATTCCCATTTTGGGGATATCGGGACAAATCGACTAATTCTTCCGGTTAGTAAGAGAAATATTGAACGAATAAATAGACCTTAAAATAAGGTATCCTGGGCAATTGCAATAATTGGGTTCATTACTATTCCCAGTGTAGTAGATGCTGTTACACATACAATCATACTCAACTCGATAGAATTTTTTGATATGAAAGAAGATGGAGATCCTCTATAATTTTGCACGTGAGGAGTTATTTCTTTGTTTCGTTCAGTCATTAATAACTTGATTATTTTTAGATAATAGTATATAGAAATAACGCTCATAAAGGGTCCTATCGAAACCAATAAATATAAGCCTGCCTGCCATCCGCACCAGAATAGATAAAGTTTTCCAAAAAAACCTGCTAATGGAGGAATACCCCCTAAGGATAGTGAACATAAAGCTAAAGAGAAAGCCGAAAAAGGATCTTTCGTATACAATCCTGCATAATCTCGAATGTTATCAGTTCCTGTGCGTAGACCAAATAATACAATGCAAGCAAAAGTTCCTAAATTCATGAAAATATAGAACAGCATATAAGTTATCATGCTTGCATATCCATTCTTTGAGTCTCCAGCAATTATTCCAATAATGATATATCCAATTTGACCCATGGACGAATATGCAAGCATACGTTTCATGCTCGTTTGAGTAATAGCAATTAAATTGCCTAATATCATGCTAAGAATAGCTAAGATTTCCAAAAGAAGATGCCATTCGTTCGATGAAAAGTAGAAAATAATATCGAAAATTCGAGTGGCTAAGGCTGAAGCAGCTACTTTCGAAGTAACAGAAAGAAAAGCAACGACTGGGGTGGGAGAGTTAGAGTCGAAAAGAGGATCCCTCACTCCTTTCTCTCATTCAAAACCGTGCATGAGACTTTCATCTCGCACGGCTCCTAAGTGATAAAAAAAGAAGGGCATAACCATCTTATTCCTTTTTCATTACCTTCCTCGCGTATGTATAAGACCGAATCGATTCAATTTATAGAAAAGATTACTCATCCTTAACTTCCCGAGGAATCCTTCATCAGTGGTTCTCATAGTGAATCACTGACTTTTTCGATCTTTCTGACTTCGGTTCCGTAAGAACAAGTCAAAAAGATTGAGAAATAGAACCATCTGATTTTATTCGTTCTCAATAGCCATGAGATAATCATCTTAGGGTGATCTTTTTGTCGACGGATGCTTTTATTACACTCGTAGTCCTTGAAGGATGAAAACTGACTATGTAGCATTTACATCGAGAATGAAAGTATTGTATACGTCATTAGCCTGATCCTTTGTAAGAACTACCCGTAATAACCAACTTGCAAAATATCTCTGTTTATTAAAAGATATTAGTTATTTCTGACCTTGCTTTACCTTAATTGTTATTTCAACAAAAATATTGCGAATAACTTTTGGTAAAAGTTATGTCTTAGTCCGAGTGGGGATAACAGTCTTTTTCTCTCCCGCATGCCCATAGAGTTTTTATAGATCTAAGCATCTCTAAAAAAGATAGATATCTACCTATTATAGAGGTAATAATTCGTCGAACGAATCGCACTCCTTCATATACGTCAGGGGTCCATTGATGAAAAGGGACTAGAGAAAGCTTGAATCCAATTCCTACAGTTATGGATATGAGCGCAATCAAAATTCCTGGGGAGTTATACATTTGTGTATTTATGAGACCATTTACTACCTCTTGAAGCTCAATCTCTCCCCCGGATAGACCGTATAGCCAAGAAAAACCATAAACCAGAATAGAAGAGCTTGCCCCACCCATAAGTAAATATTTCATAGTAGCCTCATTAGACCGTACATCTCTCTTGGTATATCCAGATAATAGATAAGAACATAAGCTGAAACATTCCAGAGCTACGAAGATAGTGACTAAATCATTAGCACCGCATAAAACCATTCCTCCTAGAGCAGCTGTTAATAGGAATAACAGGAACTCTGTTATAGCCATTTCTGTACATTTGATGTACTCCACGGATAGAGGAATACATAGAGTTGAGCATAGTAAAATGAGAAATCGAAAGATTTTGTTGAAATTGCTCGTTTGGAAATTACCAAAAAAGCTAATCGTAGGTTCTTCTCTCCATCGAAATAATAAGACCGTTATACTCATTGCTAAACTTGTTAAAGAGATGAAATAGAACCAAGGTGTATCTTTTTGATCAGAGGTTAGATCGATCATCAGAAGAAGAATTAGGCCGAGAATTAGGATACATTCTGGGAGAATAGAACCTCCATGGAAGAGAAGCAAATGAAACTCTTTCATAAAAATGATCTCAGGGTCTAATTGAAAATGAAGTTTTCATTTCGTACATGCCAGATCATGAATTAGTAACTTCATTCAATCTCCGAAAAAGTATCAATCTTTTTCAACTTTCTATTCTTGGAATAGGAGATTTACATAATCCTCATGAATAGGATCAAATCTTATTTCAGAATCTTATTCTTTATTAAGCAAGCCTCCCCGAGAGGGCTTAGTTTATCTAGGATTTATGTTTCATCCTTGCTTTCTTTTCTCTTTCGTTCGTTCCGATAGACATATTGATCAATTTCTAAGAATTTGGGGATGTTGATCTTTCGAATCTATCTATCTATATAGATAGATCTCGATCCTGTTCATAGATTAACGGAAATGTGCAAAAGCTCTATTGGCCTCTGCCATTCTATGAGTCTCTTCCTTCTTGCGTATAGCATTGCCATTCTCCCTGGCAGCATCCATTAATTCGTAACTCAATTTGAAAGCCATATTTCGACCCGGCGGACGTTTTCGAGATGCCCCTAATAACCAACGAATGGCAAGTGCTTTTCCTTGTGTAGATCTGATCTCAATGGGAACTTGATAAGTCGATCCACCTACACGTCTTGCTTTTACTGTTACATTGGGAGTTACTCCACGTATCGCTTGGCGTAAAACAGATAGTGGATTTTTTTCTGTCTTTTGTTGAATATTTTTCATGGCTCGATAAAGAATTCGATAAGCCAATGATTTTTTTCCGTGTCTAAGAATACGGTTAACCAACATGTTAACTAATCGATTGCGATAAATTGGATCGGATTTTGCAGTTTCTTTCTCTGCAGTACTTCGACGTGACATGAGTGTGAAAAGGGTTCAATAATCCATTTCATAGAGGCTAAAAATGAATCACTTATTTTGGCTTTTTGACTCCGTATTGTAGGGTGGATCTCTAAAGGTATGAAAGATCTCCCTCCAAACCGTACATACGACTTTCATCGAATACGGCTTTCCACATGATTATATAGGTAGATATGAGATCTATTCTTTATGTATATAATCCTGTTTACTCACTTTCAATTGAGTATCCGTTTCCTTCCTTTTCCTTGCTATGATTGGAAATCTCGTATTTTCCATATCTGTACGATCAAGTCCTTAGGTTCCCAAAAGAGTGTAAAAAAAGAAAAGTGTTTCAAATCATTGCTATTTGACTCGAACCTGTTCTAAAAAAGTCGAGGTATTTTGAATTGTTTGTTGACACAAGCAAAGTCGGGGAAAACTTCTTAAATGATTTCAATATTGAACCTTGGACGTATAATAGTCCCAAATATCTTTAGAAATAAGATCTTTTGTCCTATGGTAGCCTGCTCCAGTCCCCTTACAAAACTTTCGTTATTAGGTTAGCCATATGCTTCACATGTTTCTAGCAATTAACATGGCATCATCATAAGATGATACAAGTCTTAGATAAGAATCTACAACGCACTAGAACGCCCTTGTTGACGATCTTTTACTCCGACAGCATCTAGGGTTCCTCGAACAATGTGATATCTCACACCGGGTAAATCTTTCACCCTCCCCCCTCTTACTAATACTACAGAATGCTCTTGTAAATTATGGCCAATACCAGGTATATAAGCAGTGATTTCAAATCCAGAGGTTAATCGTACTCTGGCAACTTTACGTAAGGCAGAGTTCGGTTTTTTGGGGGTGGTAGTGGAAAAGTTGACAGATAAGTTACCTTTACTGTCACTCTACAAAACCGTACATGAGATTTTCACCTCATACGGCTTCTCGTTCAATTCTTTTGAAGTAGAAGAAATTGGATTCTTTTCGTTATTCGAGAATCTTCATATCCTCTTCCTTGATTATGTCCCAAGGAGTAACTAGAACTGATTCAGTCACGTTTTCATGTTCTAATCGAACACTTTCCATTTTTATTTATGATCAAAAGATTGGTAACGAAGATTGTTCTTTTTACCAGAAATATGCAGATCAAATCACGATATTCTAAGAAGAATAAGAGATCTTTATCGATCGATTTGTTTCTAGGATGTCCTTCATTCCCCGAGAATTAGAAAGAACCCTTTCAAGTTTGAATTTGTTCATTTGAGATTCTATTCTCTTTTTTTTTTCTCAAGTATAGGTTCTATATTCTATAACCTGATCCATTTCCCCATTGAGCAAAGAATCCGAAACGAATAAGATTTCTTTTTCGGTCAAAAGG